AAGTCAAATTCATTTGGGGTATTCTCTCAATTCCAAAAAAATCAACTGGATCAAGTATGAGTTGTCGATCAGAACATATATGGATAGAACCTATAACGGGGGCTCGAAAAACAAGTAATTTCTGCTGGGCTGTTATCCTTTTTTTAGGTTCATTAGGATTCTTGTTGGTTGGAACCTCGAGTTATCTTGGTAGAAATTTGATATCTTTATTTCCGTCTCAGGAAATCGTTTTTTTTCCACAAGGAATTGTGATGTCTTTCTATGGGATCGCGGGTCTTTTTATTAGCTCCTATTTGTGGTGCACAATTTCGTGGAATGTAGGTAGTGGTTATGATCGATTTGATAGAAAAGAAGGAATAGTGTGTATCTTTCGTTGGGGATTTCCTGGAAAAAATCGTCGGGTCTTCCTCCGATTTCTTATAAAAGATATTCAGTCCGTCAGAATAGAAGTTAAAGAAGGTATTTATGCTCGTCGTGTCCTTTATATGGATATCAGAGGCCAGGGAGCCATTCCATTGACTCGTACTGATGAGAATTTTACTCCACGGGAAATGGAACAAAAAGCTGCTGAATTGGCCTATTTCTTGCGTGTACCAATTGAAGTATTTTAAGAAATGAGCCGGAATGCTTTCTCAGCAGGAGGGTAAAAACGCAAGAATCCTCTTTTTCCATAACATAACTTAATTGAGGTTTCTTCAAAACATTCATTCGAGTCAAAGCAGATATATATGGAACAAGTAGAAAAAAAATCTTTTGGGGATCTTATATATGTATCGAAATATACACAACTCAATTCAATAAATCAATAAAAAAATAAGAAACAAATCAAAATATCTCATAATCAACCATTTAGAAATAAGGAAATTCCCCCTTTTTTAACTTGTTGTAATTGAGACTTTAGAGATCAGATCTTATAATTTTTTCGAAGCTTCTTTTTATACTTTTTGTGCTCCTTAATGACCAAAAAATTGAATCTCTTATAATGATAACTAGCCCTTTTCTGTCGTTTTTTGCCGCTCATTTTTCACAATATTCTTCAGAAATTTCGCTCAATTATTCTATCCCTGACTACTCATAGTAAGTTCAATTTTTTCGAAATATTAGAGATTTTGATATAATGATAGAAAAGGAGTTCTTTCGTCTCAAAATCTGTATTCATATTCATTATTTCAAATTTTCCGGGCATTCATCGAAAGGAGATATGTGCTTCGAATTTGACCAATTGAGATATAGGGAAACAATATTTTTTGATTATTTATTCATTCCAATTTTTCGTCTATTTCTTTATTTTTTTCTAGATTCATAGGTTCGATAACTTGTAATAGAACTGATGCCTGAGAGAAATATTAGATTACATAGAGTCGACGAATGAGATGGGTTCATTAACAATTCAGAGATGAAAAAATGGAAAAAAAGAAAGCATTCACTCCTCTTTTATATCTTGCATCTATAGTATTTTTGCCCTGGTGGATTTCTCTCTCATTTCAAAAAAGTATGGAATCCTGGGTTACTTATTGGTGGAATACTAGGCAATCCGAACCTTTTTTGAATGATATTGAAGAAAAGAGTATTCTAGAAAAATTCATAGAATTAGAGGAACTCCTCTTCTTAGAGGAAATGATTAAGGAATACTCGGAGACACATCTACAAAACCTTCGTATAGGAATTCACAAAGAAACAATCCAATTGATCAAGATACACAACGAGGGTCGTATTCATATGATTTTGCACTTCTCGACAAATATAATCTGTTTCATTATTCTAAGTGGTTATTCTCTTTGGGGTAATAAAGAACTTGTTATTCTTAACTCTTGGGCTCAGGAATTCCTATATAACTTAAGTGACACAATAAAAGCTTTTTCTCTTCTTTTATTAACTGATTTATGTATCGGATTTCATTCGCCCCATGGTTGGGAACTGATGATTGGCTTTGTCTACAAGGATTTTGGATTTGTTCATAATGAGCAAATTATATCTGGCCTTGTTTCCACTTTTCCAGTCATTCTAGATACAATTTTCAAATATTGGATTTTCCGTTATTTAAATCGCGTATCTCCGTCACTTGTAGTGATTTATCATTCAATGAATGACTGAAAAATTATTTACCTAATCCAATTAGAATGTTTCTTACTTTGCAGTTGTACATAAGCAAAGCATTGAAAATCGTACTTACTCTTTATCTTTCTACCCATCCCGGAGATTCATCCTATATATTAATCCAGTCAAATTATTCCAGTAAATAACAGAATCGTGGATAGGAAACTCCATTAGTGACCTACCCCAATTTATTGTAGAAATTTTCGGGATCAATGGTTGGACCATGCAAACTAGAAATACTTTTTCTTGGATAAAGGAACAGATTACTCGATCTATTTCCGTATCGCTCATGATATATATCATAACTCGTGCATCCATTTCAAATGCATATCCCATTTTTGCACAGAAGGGCTATGAAAATCCACGAGAAGCGACTGGACGTATTGTATGCGCCAATTGCCAT